TGCGATCCTATGGGTCTAGCTATCGATCTGTATATATATAGATAATGATCTGGCGGGCCTCTTTTAATGAAGTAAAAAAAAAAAATACCTTTCCCTTGATCTCATGCCTTAATTTAATAAGGTGGTAAAAGGTGCTAATAAGTCATACAGCATTAATAGATTCGTGGTAAAATCCCTCTATGATACGTTTTATTAGAAATTTTGGCCGATACCAATAAAGGGATCAAATGGTATATAGTTTCTTTTGTTGATAGATTGGAGGATTAGAAAGATGACTATTGCTTTCCAATTGGCTGTTTTTGCATTAATTGCTACTTCAGCAATCTTACTGATTAGTGTACCTGTTGTATTTGCTTCTCCTGATGGTTGGTCAAATAACAAAAATGTTGTATTTTCCGGTACATCATTATGGATTGGATTAGTCTTTTTGGTGGGTATCCTTAATTCTCTCATCTCTTGAACCTATTTGTTCTATTTAGATCCAAAAATGAAATGATCCCCTCCTAATTCTTTCATTTTCAGGTTGTGAGACCCATTAAAATGAAATATAAGTCCCCAAAATGCAAATAAAGAAAAAAAAAATGAAAGGGAGGGGTCAAACAAACTTCTTATATTTAACTATTTAAAAATGAAATTAAAAAATATATATTAATTAAATAATTTTATTATACTATTTATTTATATTTATAATATATTATTATTTATATTTATAAATAGTAGAAATTTTCTATAATATTTATAATACTATTTTGATAATAATATTTTTTTGATAATAACTAATTTTATTATTATTAAAATTAAATGATTATAATTTTAAATTTATATATTCTAATTTCACTATATAGTTATTGTTAACTATATATAGTATTTCTATTAGAATAATATCTAATTTTATACAATTCAAATTTGATATTATTCTAATTACTATTAATATTTTTAATAATTTATAAAGAATCTAAATTCATTTTTTATTAAATGAAAATAAATTTTATTAAATGAAAATAAGCATTTTGCAATTACTCTGAAAGACAAAGGAGTATCTGATCTAACTCTGCACAAATATGGCCCATCCATTGTGTATCAAGAACAAGCGGATATAGTTGAATGGTAAAATTTCTCTTTGCCAAGGAGAAGATGCGGGTTCGATTCCCGCTATCCGCCCAGGGTAATGGGTTCATTTTTTTTTTTAATAGGATAAAGAATTAAGTATAGTTGACAGTGATAGTAGAGTGGTTCTATCCTCTTCACTTCTATACTATTCCCTTCTTTTCCTCCTGCCCACCCCAAAATAAAAAGAAAAAAATAGTAATTAATTACTAGTTACCGGAGTCAAACCTCCATTTTTTGTCAAAAAAAATGTTGCGGAGACGGGATTTGAACCCGTGACCTCAAGGTTATGAGCCTTGCGAGCTACCAAGCTGCTCTACCCCGCGACGAAGAGAGGGACTGGGAACTAATGGACAAAGAAGGATTGAGTACACCCCTCTACCATATTGGTACAAATAGAATAGCCTATTTATACAGAATGGTAAAGGGGCTCCTCTATGATCATAGAAATGAATATAAAAAATGAAACGATATTTTAATGCTTACCAACTTGACCTTGTTGCTCCAGGCAACAAACATGCATGAACCATTTCACGAAGTATGTGTCCGGATAACCCAAAGTCTCGATAGTTAGCTCTCGGTCTTCCGGTTGAAAAACAACGTCGATGAAGACGTGTAGGTGCACTATTACGCGGTGGGGATTGTAACTTTCCGTGAATTTCCCATTTCTCACTCAACAATGGAACTTTACCTATTTCTTTTTTGGGGGATCGACGAATCAAATGATATTTTTGTTCCAATTTTTGCCTCTTCTTTTCCCTCTGAATTAAACCTTTTCTTGCCATAATGGTTCGGTTCTTCCTATTAGTATCAATGATAAAAGTCGGATCCTAGATGTAGAAATAGTAGAAATATAAGAAGGCGGACCCCCTTCTGCATCGAAAGAAATGATATTATCGAGGATATAACACATAAGAATTAACCAAATTTGCCCGATGTAGAGGCAATCAAGAAAGCCGCGTAAGTGAATATATAACCTACAGAAAAATGGGCTAATCCAACCAATCTTGCTTGCACAATGGAAAGAGCTACCGGTTTATCTCTCCATCGAATTAAATTAGCCAAAGGTGTGCGTTCATGAGCCCATGCTAAAGTTTCAATCAATTCTTGCCAATATCCACGCCAGGAAATTAAGAACATAAATCCAGTAGCCCAAACAAGATGTCCAAATAAGAACATCCACGCCCAAACTGATAAACTATTCATACCAAAAGGGTTATATCCGTTGATAAGTTGTGAAGAGTTTAACCATAGATAATCTCTTAACCATCCCATCAAATAAGTGGAAGATTCATTAAACTGTGAAACGTTACCCTGCCATAATGTGATGTGCTTCCAATGCCAATAAAAAGTAACCCATCCAATGGTATTTAACATCCAAAAAACTGCCAAA